AGAGAATCGTCACAAAATTTTTGTTCTTTTTACGTTATGAACTCAATGTCGATAAATCCGCGAGTCTAGAAATTCATTTCTGACAATTGAACCTTCTCGAACTGTTTCTTTTTAAGAACCAAAAAGATTTGCGCCAAAATAACAGATGCCAAGAAGAACAAAAGGCCTTGGACACGTAAGGGGTCTTGAAGTACTATTTCTGCGTCTCCCTGACCAAATCCACCCACATTAGGATTACTCGTCAACGGTTGATCCAATTTGATAGATTCGCCTTCTGAAACAAGAAGTTCTGGCCCTGGAGGAATAATATCAACCACTTGACGTCCATCCGATGCATCCGCTATGGTTATTTCATAACCCCCTTTTTCTTTTCGTATTATTTTACCTACTATACCTGCTGCTGTAGCATTATAAACTGTATTGTTACTTTTGCTCCCGTCGGGATAAATCTGACCCCTTCCCCTGTTTCCGCCTACGTATAGAGGATATTTTAAGAAGTGAATCTCTTTCTTAGTAGCGGGGTCGGGGGAAAGGATAGGAAAAGTGATTTCACTATATTTCTGACCAGGAACGGGTCCTATCACAAGAATATTTTGTTGATTGGGGCGATAGCTCTGAAAAGACAGATTGCCTATCTTTTCTTTCATCTCGGGGGAAATCCGATCGGCAGGAGCTAATGCAAAACCCTCCGGTAAAATAAGAACAGCCCCCACATTCAAAGCGCCCTTTTTACCATTAGCAAGAACTTGTTTTAGTTGCATATCATAAGGGATTCGAACAACTGCTTCAAATACAGTATCTGGAAGTACTGCCTGGGGAACTTCAATATCCACGGGCTTATTAGCTAAATGGCAATTGGCACATACAATACGCCCAGTCGCTTCTCGTGGATTTTCATAACCCTGCTGTGCAAAAATGGGATATGCACTTGAAATGGATGGCCAAGTTATGATATATATCATGAGCGATACGGAAATGGATCGAGTAATTTGTTCTTTTATCCAATAAAAAGTCTTTATAGTTTGCATGGTCCAACCATTGATCCCGAAACTGTCTACAATAAATTTGGTAGGTCGCTAATCTAGTTCCCTATCCGCGATTCTGCTATTTACTGGAAGAATTTTACTGGAATAGAATAAATAATATAGTAAAAAAAAATATATAGAATAAATCTTTGGGATGGGTAGAAAAAGAGAGAATCCGTATTATTTTACCTGCTTTGCTTATGTACAACTACAAGTTAAGAAACATTCTAATTGAACTAAGTAGGTCCTTTTTTAATCATTCATTGAATGATAAATCACTACAAGTGACGGAGAAACACGATTTAAATAACGAAAAATAAAAAATTTAAATATAGTATCTAGAATTACTGGAAAAGTAGAAACAAGACCAGATATAATTTGATCATTATGAACAAATCCAAAATCTTTGTAGACAACGCCAATCATTAGGTCCCAACCGTGGGGCGAATGGAATCCGATACATAAATCTGTTAATAAAAGAATCGAAAAAGCTTTTATTGTGTCACTTAAGTTATATAGGAATTCCTGAGCCCAAGAGTTAAGAATAACAAGTTCTTCATTACCCCAAAAAGAAAAACCACTTAGAATAACGAAACATATTATATTTGTCGAGATGTGCAAAATCGTATGGATACGATCCTCGTTGTGTATCTTGATTAATTGGAGCGTTTCTTTGTGGATTCCTATACGAAGGTTTTGTAGATGTGTTTCCGAGTATTCCTTGATCATTTCCTCCAAGAGAAGGATTTCCTCTAATTCTATTAATTTTTCTAGAATACTCTTTTCTTGACTTTCAGTCAAAAAAATGTCAGATTTCCTAGTATTCCACCAATAAGTAACCCAAGATTCCAGACTTTTAGTAAATGACAGAGAAATACACCAGGGCAAACATACTATAGATGCAAGATATAAAAGAGGAGTGAATGCTTTATTTTTTTTTTTTGCCATTTTTGCATCTCGTCTAGTAATTTTTAATGAACCGCTCCCATTCGTTGACTTTACGCGATCCAATAGTTCTCTCAAGCATGAGTTCTATTCCAAAGTATGGAACCTATGAATCTATTCACTGTGTTTTTTATTTGTGATTTTGCAGTTAGTCTTTGAATGTAGAAAGAATACAATACATAAATAGATTAAGAATCCACTTCGAATTAAAATAATAAACAAAAAAGACTGTTTCCGGATATCGCAATTGGTCAAATTCAAAGCAAGTATCCCCTTTTCGATGAACGAACCACTTTGTTTAAGTAATGAATATTCGTTTCTATCATTATATCAAAATATCCTAAATTTTGAAAAATTGTCACTGACTACTCAGAGTCCGGAATCAAAAAATGGAGGGAATTTTCTGAAGAATATTGTGATGATCAAAAAGTAGTGGCAAACTAATACAGAAATTGACTAGTTATCATTATCAAATGGATTATGGTATAGAAAAGAAAAGAGGGATTCTTTAGTTTTTCCTTCCTGCTGATAAAGCATTCATTTTCTCAGCCAATTTCTCAAAATACTTCAATGGGTACACGCAAGAAATAGGCCAATTCGGCAGCTTTTTGTTCAATTTCCCGTGGAGTAACATTCTCATCAGTACGAGTCAAGGGAATGGCCCCCTGGCCTCTGATATCCATATAAAGGACACGGCGTGCATAAATACCCTCTTTAACTTCTATTCTGATGGACTGAATATCCTTTATAAAAAATCGGAGGAAGATGCGGCGATTTTTTCCAGGGAATCCCCAACGAAAAATACACACCATTCCTTCTTTTCTATCGAATCGATCATAACCACCCCCTACATTCCACGAAATTGTGCACCACAAATAGGAGCTAATGAAGAGACCCGCGATCCCATAGAAAGACATCACAATCCCCTGTGGAAAAAAAAGGATTTGCTGAGATGGAAATAAAGAGATCAAGTTTCTCCCAAGATAACTGGAAGTTCCAACCAATAAGAATCCTAATGAACCTAAAAAAAGGATAATGGCCCAGCAGAAATTACTTGTTTTTCGCGACCCCGTTATAGGTTGTATCCATATATGTTCTGATCGACAACTCATACTTGATCTGGTTTCGTTTTATTGGAATTGAAAGAATACCCTAAACTTTACTCTTTTTGTTTCCGAAGTAACTCCCATCAACTAGTACTCGTTTGACGTGAACCTGTAAAAGAAAAGTAATTTATCAAATTGGTTAGATCTAAAATAAAACCAGACCCTTCGTATGATCCCATCAATATACATCTAGATACACCGACTTTACAGTTCAGCCATTCGGTGATCCTGATATTTTTTCAAATATATAGAATTCCTTTACCACCATATCATCTTTCTACAAACCTAAGAGCCCATACTTTATGTTCGACCTTTTTCCGCTAAATAGATATCTGCGTTATGATACAAGTCTTGCTTTGAAAAAAATGGAGGAGAGTTGGGCCTGTCAGATCTAAACAGTCTTATTTTTTTGAACATGAAGAGATAAAGAAGCCATTGCCATTGCCGGAAATACTAGGCCTACTAAAGGGACCAAAACAGAGGGAAAGTCGAAAGTTGTCATATAAATAATACCTCAATTTACGATTTGTATCTGTTATTTGTATTTATATTTATAAAGATATCTTATCTTATATTAATTAGAATTCGAAATTCTAATTATTTATTATTTGAATTATTAAATGAACTATTAATTTCGAATTTTAATGAGTATAGATCTAAGTATATATCTAAGTTAGTATAGAAAGAATGTACTTATTCATCTGAAAGATATGTAAAAGATATGTAGGATAATCGCCTTTCTTATTTTATTCGTCTTTTGCTCCCGTCTTCTAATCATTTTCATTTAATAAAGAAAAAGCTTATTCCAAATTCTCGAAAGATTCGTGTTAGAATCCTATCCAAAGAGGGGATTATTAGTAAAAAAAAAATGGGATTCTCGAGAGATATAGAAAGGTACAAAACTATATCTATCATATCTATAGTTTCTATATTATATATTTGGATTCTATATACATACGTAAGACGTAGAACAAAATTTTTGTTATTTTACTAGTTTCACGAAAAGAAGACTTCACTCTTTTTTCTTGTTGATAGAGGCCTCTTAACTTATTAACTTAATTAGTATAATTAAGAATATAGATAAAAAAGATCCGCAACTTTTGATCCTTTCTACAATTTAGATCTTATGTCACCAAAGAAACCCCATTCATATTAGTTTTACTTGGATTCTGATAAACTAACTATTTGTTTGCTACAATTAAAAAAGGGACTTAATGCTCTATTGAATTTTGGTTCAAAGGAAAGAAAGCGTGGAGCTGAAATAACTCACTCAGAACACTTTTTAAAGGATTACGTGGTACGATTAGATCGAATAGGCCCTTCTGAAATAAATATTCAGCCGCTTGTGAACCTTCAGGTACTGTTTTATTCAATGTTTGTTCAATGACTCTTTTACCCGCAAATGCAATATAGGCATTGGGTTCGGCAATAATGATATCCCCCAACATACCAAAACTTGCAGTCACCCCGCCTGTAGTAGGAGATGTAAGAATTGGTACATAGAATAACTTTTTATTTGATTGATAATCATATAAAGCAGAAGAAATTTTAGCCATTTGCATCAAACTCAAACTTCCTTCTTGCATACGCGCCCCCCCAGAAGCACATACTATAATAAGAGGAAGAAAATTTTTAGTAGCGTACTCAACCAAACGGGTGATTTTCTCCCCAACCACGGATCCCATACTACCCCCCATAAACTGAAAATCCATAACTCCAAGTGCTATGGGAATACCGTTTAATTGGCCTATGCCTGTTTGAACAGCTTCAGTTAATCCCGTCTTTCGTTGATAAGAATCGATACGATCTTTATAAGGCTCCTCTTCTGAATGAAATTCAATGGGATCCAAAGAAACCATGTCTTCATCCATAGGAGCCCATGTATCCGGATCGATCGAAAGTTCGATTCTATCTGAACTACTCA